GGCTATACCGTTCGAACTATCTATGGGGTATTGGGTATCAAAATTTGGATATTTATAGACGAAGAATAAGAAGCCTTTACTTGACTTGCCTTTCTGTTTGGTTTTAACGATAGAAAAAAGAATGCCAACTTTGTTCATTCTTTTTTCCATCCAATCAATTCTAATTTTTAATCCCATAAGGTTTAATAAAAATTCGATTGACCCTTTGATATAATTGCTATGCTTAGTGTGTGACTCGGCGGTTTTTGTTAAAATTAAGACTAAAAAAACGAAATAACACATAGTAACAAGTATAAACGAATAACTATAGAACTAATAACCAACCCATCGTATCACATTATCTGGATCCAAAGAAGCAGTCAAGATATACTATTTTAGTCCTATCATTGTAGCAACTGAATTTTTTTTGGCATAAACGATTTCTTGTCAAAAAATAAAGATAAGGATGCGGATAAATGGAAAGATGAGAGAAAGAAAAAAAAAAAAATGAATCTAATATAAAATATAAAAGCGATATAATTCCAATATGTAAGGTTCTTGAAATAGCTCATAAAAGAAAATGTAATTAAAGCATCAATACAGATTCATACAAAATTGGATGAGATATAGAATAAAATAAGAGCTTAGAGCCAAAAACAACTAAGGGGGTTGGCTCAAGAACAAATTTCATTAAGAGCTCCGTTCGTTGTAGAATTCAGACCTAACCATTAATCAAGAGGCGATGGGAACGACAGAACCCGTGAATACATAAGATTCAATTAAAAATGAATTCAGACAATTTATTGGGAAGGATGGCGGAACGAACCAAAGACCAATTCATATATTCTGAAAAATGATAAGCTAATTTTACAGCTGAAATAGATATTGAAAGAGTAAATATTCGCCCGCGAAAATTCTTTTTTTTTTTGAATTCCTCGTATTTTGACAATCCAATATGATAATTATAAAAAAAAAAGGGGAATAAAATAGATATTTTATATTTAGTTCTATACCCCCCAAAAAAATATCTAGCAAAATAGAAGAGTCCAAAAGAATTAAAAGAATTTATTAATTAAGTGTATTATATTATTCCATGTATATCTTAATTATATAAAAATATAACAGGCATTTTTAATTGAATTTCCTTTTTTTCATTCGCGAGGAGCCGGATGAGAAGAAACTCTCACGTCCGGTTCTGTAGTAGAGATGGAATTTCAAAAAACCATCAACTATAACCCCAAAAGAACTAGATTCCGTAAACAACATCGAGGAAGAATGAAGGGAATATCTTATCGGGGTAATCGTATTTGTTTCGGAAGATATGCTCTTCAAGCACTTGAACCTGCTTGGATCACATCTAAACAAATAGAAGCAGGGCGGCGAGCAATGACACGAAATGCACGCCGCGGTGGAAAAATATGGGTACGTATATTTCCCGACAAACCCGTTACAGTAAGACCTGCCGAAACCCGTATGGGTTCAGGGAAAGGATCTCCCGAATATTGGGTAGCTGTTGTCAAACCCGGTCGAATACTTTATGAAATAAGCGGAGTAGCAGAAAATATAGCCCGAAGGGCTATGGCAATAGCGGCATCGAAAATGCCTATACAAACTCAATTCATTATTTCCGGATAAGAATATAAAACGAAAGGAAACGTATCTTTTAGATAAAACCAAGTAGAATTTATTTTGGACAATTGGCCAAACAGTATTTCTTTTTCTTTTTCACCCTTTAGCATTTATTTTTGCATTGAAATAACAGATAAAAAAAAGAAATATGATTCAACCTCAGACCCATTTGAATGTAGCAGACAACAGCGGGGCTCGAGAATTGATGTGTATTCGAATCATAGGAGCTAGCAATCGTCAATATGCTCGTATTGGTGATGTTATTGTTGCTGTGATCAAAGAAGCAATACCCAATACGCCCTTAGAAAGATCAGAAGTGATTAGAGCTGTAATTGTACGTACCTGTAAAGAACTCAAACGAAATAACGGTATGATAATACGATATGATGACAATGCTGCAGTTATCATTGATCAAGAAGGAAATCCAAAAGGGACTCGCATTTTTGGTGCGATTGCCCGGGAATTGAGACAAAAATTTACTAAAATAGTTTCATTAGCTCCTGAGGTATTATAAGAGGGTATTTCAATGAAGTATGAATTATAAATATAATAGATTGTGTATCACGTATATACCTTTCATTTTCAAATTTTTCATTTTTTTTTTTGAATTAATTTTAATTAATAAAGAATTACTAATAAAAATAAAAAGGCATGTTGATTATATCAAATTTTTGGGGCACCACAGATTTTAGCTCATCATGGGTAGGGACACTATTGCTGATATAATAACCTCTATACGAAATGCTGACATGAATAGAAAAGGAATGGTTCGAATAGTATCTACTAACATCACCGAAAACATTGTTAAAATACTTTTACGAGAAGGCTTTATCGAAAATGCGAGAAAACATCAAGAAAGAAAGAAATCTTTTTTGGTTTTAACTCTGCGACATAGAAGAAATAAGAAAGGACCTTATAGAAATACTTTCTATTTAAAAAGGATCAGTCGACCTGGTCTACGAATCTATTCTAACTATCAACGAATTCCTAGAATTTTAGGTGGAATGGGGATTGTAATTCTTTCTACCTCGAGAGGTATAATGACGGATCGAGAAGCTAGACTAGAAGGAATTGGCGGAGAAATCTTATGTTATATCTGGTAATCCCTATAATATCCGAATTGGATCCAACATTTCCTATTTGTAAACAAAAAAAGATAAAGGACGGCTTGTCTAATATCACCCCTCTATTAGTTAACACTTTTAGGGGGTTTTACCTGGAATGAAAGAACAAAAATGGATTCATGAGGGTTTGATTACTGAATCACTTCCTATATGGTATGTTCTGGGTTCTTTTAGATAATGAAAATCTGATTCTAAGTTATGTTTCAGGAAGGATACGACGCAGTTCTATACGAATTCTACCAGGAGATAGAGTTAAGATTGAAGTAAGCCGTTATGATTCAACCAGAGGTCGTATAATTTATAGACTCCGCAACAAAGATTCGAATGATTAGGTAGTTTTTTCAACTTCAACACTCCTTCCTATAAGAATAGAATTCAAGGTTCAAAATATCAAGAAACTTATTTTCTTCCAAGAAATAGATTCAACCAAGGAATAACAAATATGAAAATAAGAGCTTCTGTTCGTCAAATTTGTGAAAAATGTCGACTGATCCGCAGACGGGGACGAATTATAGTAATTTGTTCTAACCCAAAACATAAACAACGGCAAGGATAATCATTCTACTTTCTACTATAACTATATACTAAAGAAACATAAACTATATACTAAATACTAAAAAAACTTTCTAAAATAATTGCTAAAAGATTTCATTGATGTAAAAAAAAAAACGAAAGATTTGTTTTGACATGAAATGGATATATCCATATATCTTTGACTCCTATTTATGAGACGATAAAATATGGCAAAACCTATACCAAAAGTTGGTTCACGTAGAAATGGACGTATTAGCTCACGTAAAAGTGCACGTAAAATACCAAAAGGTGTTATTCATGTTCAAGCAAGTTTCAATAATACCATTGTGACTGTTACAGATGTACGAGGTCGCGTGGTTTCTTGGGCTTCTGCCGGTACTTGTGGATTCAGGGGTACAAAAAGAGGGACACCATTTGCGGCTCAAACCGCGGTAGGGAATGCTGTTCGTACAGTAGTCGAGCAGGGTATGCAACGAGCAGAAGTCATGATAAAGGGTCCTGGTCTCGGAAGAGATGCAGCATTACGGGCTATTCGTAGAAGCGGTATACTATTAAGTTTTGTACGAGACGTAACTCCTATGCCACATAATGGCTGTAGACCTCCTAAAAAAAGACGCGTGTAGAAATAAGAATTGAAGGGATTTCAAGAGAAATAAATGATTCAAAGATATGATCAATTTTGTAAAATATTACTATGGTTCGAGAGAAAATAAGAGTATCTACTCGGACACTGCAGTGGAAGTGTGTTGAATCAAGAACAGATAGTAAATGTCTTTATTATGGGCGCTTTATTCTATCGCCACTTATGAAAGGTCAAGCTGATACAATAGGCATTGCGATACGAAGAGCGTTACTTGGCGAAATAGAAGGAACATGTATCACACGTGCAAAATTTGAGAAAATACCACACGAATACTCTACCATAGTGGGTATTCAAGAATCAGTACACGAAATTTTAATGAATTTGAAAGAAATAGTATTGAGAAGTAATTTATATGGAACTTGCGAGGCGTATATTTGCGTTAGGGGCCCAAGACATGTAACTGCTCAAGATCTCATCTTGCCACCTTATGTAGAAATAATTGATAATACACAACATATAGCTACCTTGATGGAACCTATTGATTTTTGTATTGGATTACAACTCGAGAGAAATCGAGGATATCAAATAAAAGAGCCAAATAACTTTCAAGACGGAAGTTATCCTATAGATGCTCTATTCATGCCTGTTCGAAACGTGAATCATAGTATTCATTCTTATGGAAATGGGAATGAAAAACAAGAGATACTTTTTCTCGAGATATGGACAAATGGCAGTTTAACTCCGAAAGAAGCACTTTATGAAGCCTCCCGGAATTTAATTGATTTATTTATTCCTTTTCTACACGCAGAAGAAGAAAACTTCCATTTAGAGGACAATCAATACAAAGTTTCTTTACCCCTTTTTACCTTTCACAATAGATTGGCTGAAATAAGGAAAAAAAAAAAAAAAATATCATTGAAATCTATTTTTATTGACCAATTAAAATTGCCGCCTAGGATCTACAATTGCCTCAAAAAATCCAATATCCATACATTATTGGACCTTTTGAATAAGAGTCAAGAAGATCTTATTAAAATAGAACATTTTCGTACAGAAGACATAAAACAAATATTTAGCACTCTGGAAAAGCATTTGGTAATTGATTTAAAAAATAAAAAATGACAAAAATCTAATTGAATAGATGTATCTAG